CAATTAAAAATAAAATTTTGTTTGAAAATTCCATAAATACAATGGAAATAAATAAAATTCATAATATCCTTCTTCCCGATACTGATTACCAAAAGTTTGAACAGAAAATAAATGCATTTCAAAAAAACATATTTTCAACAGAAATTAATCATTTCGTTACGTTAATCAGTAAATTTTATAAAGAATCAGAATCGAATTTAAAAGGGTTTTCTTTATTTTCAGATAAAAAACAAGAAAAAAAATTCCTAAAATTTTTTTTTAATGCAATTCTAACTGGTCCTAATAGTTACAAAAAAAAAAAATCTTTTGGAATAAAAGAAATCAGTAAAAAAATCCCTCGATGGTCAGATAAACTTATCACTGATTTCGAACAACAGTCGGGCATAATTCAAGAAGGCGTACCGGTGGGCCATCAGATTCGTTCAAGAAAAATAGACAATGTAATATTGTTTATTCCTAACAAATGGAATTCTGATAATCTTGATCAAATAGACCCAGTATATACGATAGATTTTTCGGAAGAATCTGATTTTCGTCGAGATATAATCAAAGGTTCTATGCGTGCTCAAAGGCGTAAAACCCTTATTTGGAAACTGTTTCAAGCAAATGCGCATTCCCCTATTTTTTTGGACAGAAGAAAAAAAGACTCCCCTTTTGATATCTCCGAACTGATGAAACTCATTTTTCGAAATTCTATGGGAGGAATAGAATTACAAGATTATACAGAAGAACAGACAAAAGTAAGAGAGAAAAAAGAAAACAACAAAATACAAAAAAAAGTGCGGATAGAACTGCCGGAAATCTGGGATTCCGTTCCATTTTCGCAAACAACACGAAGTCTCCTATTAATAATGCAATCGATATTTAGAAAATATATTCTATTAGTTTCGCTGATAATAGTTAAAAATATTGGGCGTATATTATTATTCCAACCCCCTGAGTGGGATGAGGATTTTCTAGAATGGAAAAGAGAAAAGCATATTAAATGTACCTATAACGGTGTTCAACTATCAGAAAACGAACTTCCCGAAAATTGGTTAAGAGAGGGTATTCAGATAAAAATAATATTTCCCTTCTCTTTAAAACGTTGGTATAGATCTAAACCTAAGTTACGGCCCTCTTATAGAGATTTAAAGAAAGAGCAAAAAGGGGTTAATTCTTTTTTTTTAACGGCAGCTGGAATGGAAACCGACCTTCCCTTTGGACCCCCCAGAGAAAGACCTTCCTTTTTTGAACCCATTTTTATTTTTAAGGATTTTCTAGTTCTTTTTAAAATAAAAACAAAAAATTTTCTACAAGACTCAAAAGAAACAAAAGGAGAAAGCGGTTTCATCAAAAACGGCTTAGTTCCATTTATAAAAAGAATAAAAAAAGAAGTCTCAAAAGTAAATTCAACTCTATTATTTAGATTGAAAAAAGTCTATGAATTCGGTGAAACTAACCAAGAAAAGAGTTATATAATCAACAATCAGATAATAGACGACTCGTTTAATAAAATTAGATCTACAGATTGGACAAATTTTTCACTAAGAGAAAAAAAAATAAAAAATATAACTGATAGAACAAGCAAAATCAGAAAGAAACTTAAGAATATTACAAAAGAAAAAAAGGGGGGAACTTCACAAATAACTAGTAATCCTAATAAAACAAGTTATAATGTAGAATCGCCAAAAGATATTTGGCAAATATTAAAAAGAAATCGATTAATCTATAAATTACAAAGTTTTCTAAAAATTTGCATTGAAAAAATAAATATAGATATCTTTCTATATATCATTAATATTGCTAGAATGTATATACAACTTATTCTTGAATCAACAAAAAAAATTATTGAGAAATATAAATACATTTACAATAATGAAACAAAGCAAGAAAAACTTAATAAAACAAATAAAAATACAATTTACTTTATTTCAACTGTAAAAAAGGTATTTTCTAATATTAGTAATAGTAAAAAAAATTTACATATTTCTTTTGACTTATCCTCCTTGTCGCAAGCATATGTTTTTTACAAATTATCACAAATCCGAGTTATTAATTTTTTAAAATTAAGATCTGTTCTTGAATATCATGAAACGTCTTTTTGTCTTAAAAAAGACATAAAGGATTCTTTTGGAACACAGGGAATATTGGATTCCGAATTAGAACAGACAAAAGTTCCAAGTTCGAGAACGAATCAATGGAAAAACTGGTTAAGAGGTCATAATCAATACAACTTATCTCAAATTAGATGGTCTGGATTAATACAGCAAAAATGGCGAAATATAATCAACCAACGCCGTATAACTCAAAAAAAAGATTTAACAAAATGGGATTCAAAAAACCGATTACTTTATTACAAAAAACAAAATTCTTTTGAAGTATATTCACTACCAAACCCAAATAAAAAAGATAATTTTGAAAAATACTGTAGATATGCCCTTTTATCATATAAATCTATTAATTATGAAAAGAGGACAGACTCATATATTATTTATGGATCCCCTTTAGAAGTAAATAACAACCAAAGAATTTATTATAATTATACCACACATAAAAAAAAATTCCTTATGACGGATATTCCTATAAAAAATTATCGAGGAAAGGGTTATATTATGTATATGGAAAAAAATCCAGATAGAAAATATTTTGATTGGCAAATTATCAATCTTTTTGTAAGAGAAAAAGTAGATATTGAGGCCTGGATCAAAATGGATCCCAGCAGTAACAGTAATAAAAATACTAAAATTGGAAATAAGAATTACCAAAAAATCAATAAAATTCATAAGAATGATCTTTTTTATCTTATGCTTTATCAAGATTTAGAAAAAAATCCGATCAATCAGAAAAAATACTTTTTTGATTGGATGGAAATGAATGAAAAAATACTAAATCGCCACATATCGGATCTGGAACTTTGGTTCTTCCCAGAATTTGTGCTACTTTCTAATGTATACAAAAAAAAGCCGTGGATTATACCAAGCAAATTACTTCTTTTCAATTTTAAAAAAATTGAAAATGGTAGTGACAATAAAAACATCAAGGGAAAGCTAAACTGGAATTTTTTTAGACCATCAAATGAAAAAAAAAAAGATTTTGAATTAAAGAATCGAAATCAAGAAGAAAAAGAACAGGTAGACCGAAGAGATCCTGGATCAGATGCACAAAACCGCGGAAATTACGTATCCGTTCTTTCAAATCAACAAAAAGCTATTGAAGAAGATTATGAAAAATTGGTTTTGAAAGAGGTTAAAACGAAAAAACAATACAAGAACAAAAATAACATGAGAGTAGAACTCAATATCTTGATGAATAGGCATTTGCTTTTTCAATTGAAATACAATGATGGTTTAAATCAAAAAATGATCAATCATATCAAGGTAGGTTGTCTCTTGCTTGGACTGAAAAATCCAAGAAATATTACTTTATCGTCTATCCAAAACAAAGAAATAAGTATGGATACAATGCTAATTCGAAGGAGTTTAACTCTTAGAGAATTGATGAAACGGGGGGTATTTATTATCGAACCCATACGCTTGTCTGTAAAAAAAGACGGACAGTTTATTATGTATCAAACCCTAGGTATTTCATTGATTCATAAGAGTAAGTACAAAACCAATCAAAGATACCGAGAACAAAAATATATTGATAAGAAAAAGTTTGATGAATCCACCCCAAGATATCAAAGAGAAACTGAAAATAGAGACAAAAACCATTATGATTTTCTTGTTCCTGAAAAAATTTTATCGGCTAGACGTCGTAGAGAATTGAGAATTTTAATTTATTTAAATTCAAAGAATAGGAAAGGTGTCAATATAAATCGAGTCTTTTATACCAAGAAGAACATAAAAAGCGGTAGTCCCTTTTTGGATGAAAGTAAATGCCTTAATAAAGATAAAAACGAATTAATTAAATTAAAGGTCTTTCTTTGGCCTAATTATCGAGTAGAAGACTTAGCTTGTATGAATCGCTATTGGTTTGATACCAATAATGGAAGCAATTTCAGTATGTTAAGGATACATCCACGATTTAAAATCCGTTGATGGTCCATTTTTACTATATTACTATATATTCTGTGCCATATATGAAAGCAACCAGCTGCACCTGTCTTATAGCGCAGTCTATGATACGATATTATCATAATAACTCAATGACGTATCCAATTAATTAGTATAAAATCTATAAACGAATCAACGGAATATTCGTAATTTTACGTCTAAATTATTCGCGTTTGTCAGTGTAAAAACGCACTATTCCCCTTTTTATCCTTACTCGAATCAAATTCAAATCTTTATTGATTCGTTTTAATTGATAAAATCGGAAGCCCATAAAGAAATTAAGATTATTGTGTCCACTATATAAACAATAAAAATAACCGGTATTATTATTATTACTGATCAAAAAAATTAATATAATATATGTAAAAAGGGAAGGAGGAAATTCTTTTATGATAAAAAATCCATTCAGTGAAATTATTTTGAAAAAGGAAAACAAAGATAACAAGGGGTCTACTGAATTCCAAGTAGTCAATTTCACCAATAGGATACGAAAACTTACTTCACATTTGGAATTGCACAAAAAAGACTATTTATCTCAGAGAGGCCTACGTAAAATTCTAGGAAAGCGCCAACGGCTATTGGCTTATTTGTTAAAAAAAAATAGCGTACGTTATAACGAATTAATTATTCGGTTGGATATTCGAAAAAAAAAAATTCGATAATTTGAAATTTGAAGAGTCTTTTTGAACTTTTTACTTCAATTTTGATAAACTTCTTTTCACTTTCAGCAATTCATGGAAAACTGAATCGGAAAAAAACCTATGACTGTACCTGCTACACGAAATGACCTTATGATAGTAAATCTGGGTCCTCAGCACCCATCAATGCACGGCGTTCTTCGACTCATTGTTACTCTAGATGGTGAAGATGTTATTGACTGCGAACCAATATTGGGTTATTTACATAGAGGGATGGAAAAAATTGCGGAAAACCGAACAATTATACAATATTTACCTTATGTAACACGTTGGGATTATTTAGCTACTATGTTCACAGAAGCAATAACTGTAAATGCACCAGAACAGTTAGGAAATATTCAAGTACCTAAAAGGGCTAGCTATATCAGAATTATTATGTTGGAGTTAAGTCGTATAGCTTCACATTTGTTATGGCTTGGCCCCTTTATGGCAGATATTGGCGCACAAACCCCTTTCTTCTATATTTTTAGAGAAAGAGAGTTGATATATGACCTATTCGAAGCTGCCACCGGTATGCGAATGATGCATAATTTTTTTCGGATCGGAGGAGTAGCTGCTGATTTACCTCATGGATGGATAGATAAATGTTTGGATTTTTGTGATTTTTTTTTAACAAGGGTTACTGAATATCAAAAGCTTATTACACGGAATCCTATTTTTTTAGAACGAGTTGAAGGAGTAGGCATTATTGGCGGAGAGGAGGCAATAAATTGGGGTTTATCAGGACCAATGCTACGAGCTTCCGGAGTACAATGGGATCTTCGTAAAGTGGATCATTATGAGTCTTACGACGAATTTGATTGGGGGGTCCAATGGCAAAAAGAGGGGGATTCATTAGCTCGTTATTTAGTACGAATCCGTGAAATGAGAGAATCCATAAAAATTATTCAACAGGCTTTAGAAGGAATTCCGGGGGGACCCTATGAGAATTTAGAAATCCGGCGTTTTGATAAACTACGGGATTCGGAATGGAATGATTTTGACTATCGATTCATCAGTAAAAAACCTTCTCCAACTTTTGAATTATCAAAGCAAGAACTTTATGTGAGAGTAGAAGCACCAAAGGGAGAATTGGGGATTTTTCTGATAGGAGATAGGAGTGTTTTTCCTTGGAGATGGAAAATCCGACCGCCTGGTTTTATCAATTTGCAAATCCTCCCGCAGTTAGTTAAAAGGATGAAATTGGCTGATATTATGACGATACTAGGTAGCATAGATATCATTATGGGAGAAGTGGATCGTTAAAATGATAATAGATACAACAGAAATACAAGCTATCAATTCTTTTTTTAGATTGGAATCCTTAAAAGAGGTATATGGGATCATATGGGCGCTTGTCCCTATTTTTACTCCTGTATTAGGAATCACAATAGGGGTACTAGTAATTGTTTGGTTAGAAAGAGAAATATCTGCAGGGATACAACAACGGATTGGACCTGAATACGCCGGCCCTTTGGGAATTCTTCAAGCTTTAGCAGATGGTACAAAATTGCTTTTTAAAGAGAATCTTCTCCCATCGAGAGGAGATACTTATTTATTCAGTATCGGACCATCTATAGCAGTTACATCAATTCTACTAAGTTATTTAGTAATTCCTTTTGGTTATCACCTTGTTCTAGCCGATCTCAGTATCGGTGTTTTTTTATGGATTGCTATTTCAAGTATTGCTCCCGTTGGCCTTCTTATGTCAGGCTATGGATCAAATAATAAATATTCCTTTTTAGGTGGTTTACGAGCTGCTGCTCAATCAATTAGTTATGAAATACCATTAACTCTATGCGTGTTATCAATATCTCTACGTGTGATTCGTTGAGACATATATTTTCTCTATTTCTTTCTAGGAAGAAAGTTTCGTGAGTTGAATATATATTTTCATTTTTTTATTCATCATTCAGGTTGATGAACTAAAACAGCTAAGTTATATGAGTGAAAAAAACGGCTTATAAATTTGCAGTAAAAATTTTTTGAGTCTCATTTCCTATGTACAAGAGTTAAGTCAAAGTAAACATAAGGATTAGCGACTGTTTACCCCAAGATTGGTTGATTAGTCATCATGACTTGAAGCGGGTTCAAAAGATTAACTTTATGTATGGGGATTTTACTATCTATTTAGATATTACCATATAAATATATATATTACCCTAAAGAGGATTTTTGATCAAAAACGAGTGGATGGTTAGGAATACCAAGGTACACAAAGGATTCGTAATAGAGATTATGTACGTTATTCAACAGGATTTTTCTGTGCATACTGCATAAAAGGGATTCTAATTGGGGCTTTAAATTGGTAGAAATGATGAAGGAGTACTCCCCACGATTCCGATCCAGAGTATGCTCCTATCCACCGACTAAGTAAATAACTATTAAGAACGAAGTAATCCTTTATTTAAATATTAAAATGAAAATTCCCTTTTTAAGAAAGAAGAATAGGAATGAAAAAAAAAAAGAATTTAATTGCACTACAAAAAGATATTTTTTTAGAGAGATAGAACTCTTGTAATGATTCGTGAACTAATGCAATGTATAATTTTTTCGTAATCGAAAATGCTAGGTTGAAATATTTATTGATATTGCTGCAAGAAATATTTTATTCAAAAATTAAGTTATTACCCCAACAAAGGAAATTTTAAAATTTTGAAAAGATAAGATCAGTTCAGAAGCACTTTATTATAATTAATAATTATAATAAATATAAATTATAATTAATATATAGCAGACAGAATTCCATTGTCTAATTAGGGACCTTATGATGGATTTGGATTCTA